ATATACGTTACGTATAATGAAACCCGCTGTAAAAAAAAATGAATATTTTTCGTGAATGCTGGGACAGAAAAGGGCGTATTTTTTTTTTTAAGAAAAGGAATATTCTACTGAATCATTGTACATTTCAATTTTAATTAGGGATTCCGCGGACAAATACAAGCGATCATTAACTACATATACGTCTGATCATATATGTATTACAAATTAAAATAAAGAGGGAGGATTTAAAATAAAATGCGAGATCTAAAAACATATCTCTCCGTGGCACCGGTAGTAAGTACCATATGGTTCGGGTTTTTAGCAGGTCTATTGATAGAGATCAATCGTTTATTCCCGGATGCGTTGATATTCCCCTTTTTTTCATTCTAGTTAGTTACATGGGAAGGGGTGAAGAAGATTAGAGATATAATAAAATATCTGTGACTAATCCCTCCCCTTCCGTTCTTTTCATTTTAGAATTTTTAAAATTATAATAAGTTCGAAAAGAGAAAGAATAAAAGTGGATTCAACTTCAGTGAAACTCGTAACTCAGGCCGGGGCTCGAATTCAAATTTTATTTTAATTAATATGATAAGAGAATGAGAACGTAAATGGAAATTGATGGGTAGGTCAACAATATCATACAAAATAAAATACTTAAATGAAAAACGAAATACTATACTGGGATTCTAAATATAGTTAGAAATTATTGTATTACTTATTATTACTATCTTGATTGCAACTAAATCTTTCATAATTTGATTTCGAGTTAGCAACTTCTATCTTTTTTCGTTCCTTTCTTCTCTTTGGATCGGAAAATAGAATAGTTGAGTGAATCAAAAATACAAAGGAGGTTCATGGCCAAGGGTAAAGATGTTCGAGTAACAGTCTTTTTGGAATGTACCAATTGTGCTGTTCGAAATGGTGCTAATAAGGAATCAATGAATATTGGTATTTCCAGATATATTACTCAAAAGAATCGACACAATACGCCTAGTCGATTGGAATTGAGAAAATTCTGTCCCTTTTGTTACAAACATACAATTCATGGGGAGATAAAGAAATAGATCGAACCGATCGCGATCGCCCGTATGTCACCCTTCCAAGGAAGATGAAAAATGACATATATTATATATACCATATATTTAAAGATAAACAAACCAAAAAAAAAATACCCGACGAAATAAAATAGGATTTTCGGGATAAGGAATAAACAAATCATGGATAAATCCAAGCGACTCTATTTTAAATCCAAGCGATCTTTTCGTAGGCGTTTGCCCCCGATCCAGTCGGGGGATCGAATTGATTATAGAAACATGAGTTTAATTAGTCGATTTATTAGTGAACAAGGAAAAATATTATCTAGACGGGTGAATAGATTAAACTTAAAACAACAACGATTAATTACTAGTGCTATAAAGCAAGCTCGTATTTTATCTTTGTTACCTTTTCTTAATAATGAGAAACAATTTGAAAGAGGTGAGTCGACCGCTAGAACTACGGGTCTTAGAATCAAAAATAGATAGGCTACTCTTCACTTGAATCAAAATTCCATTCCAATACGAACTCAAAGGCAGATTGATGTTTTGTTCGAAAAATTCGCGAATCCAAATTTTATTATTTTATTGTCGTGTCATAAGAAAAAAAAAGAATTGGGGAAAAAGAATCAATCTTTTTTTATTGAACGTCTTGTTTGTTCATTTTGCCAACTTTATTATATTATTCTATTTTATCATACTAATTTCTATTCTACCTTCCCGGAGTTAATTCTCCAGTGCACTCCATTAAAATGGAAAACATTCCTATGGAGTCCTTCCAATCTGCTTATTTTAGAATCTCATTGGAAATCGTATAAAGACAATTTCTATTTAATATAGCTATTTGCGCAAGGATTTTACGATTAAGAAGCAATTGCCCCTTGTAAAGATTTTTTATTAAAATATTATAACTATAGTATATGCAATTCCCGCGAATTGCTGCATTTATACGAGTGATCCACAAACGGCGAAAATCTCTCTTTTGCCTACCTCTATCCCGATAAGCCGAAAACAAAGCTCTTATTTTCTGTTGGGTAATAGTTCGAGTAAGTCTTGAATGAGCCCCTCGAAAGCTTGATGCAAATAAACGAATTTTTGTTCTACGTCTCCGAGCTATATATCCTCGTTTAATTCTGGTCATTGAATAAATGAAACTTTGATGAATAACTAATTGATTTCCTTTCTTTCAGTTATTCCTTTCCCCTTTACTAGTTTATTAATAACAAAACGGATTCTTCCAATGTATAAAATAAAAACTCCAATGGCTTTTGCTACTATAACCTTCCCGACCACGATTTGTTCTTTTTTTTTTCTAGGCATTTCACCTCGAAATAAGAAATTGTGTTGATACTAAATAATAAAAAAAGCATATTAAATAAAAACAAAAAAAGTAGTAAATAGAAATGAATAAAATAGTGGGTTCCATCGTTTCTATGGTTACTTCTTAAACGGCGAGGTCCCTTCTATACACCGGAGCCCCTTCTTTCATTTAATCAATGCTATTGTTAACTTGTACAGTTCACGCTCTTTGGCTCTACCCATGAATTATTCAGTAATCAGTCTTTCACAACTAGATCTACCTATACAGTAACGGTATTTAATTATGAAGTGAAGATTAGCTGTGTAGCTGACCCTCTTAGTCCGTTGTTGCAAGAGAAAGGGCATAATCTTTCTGCCTTTTAAATAGGATTTCCCCCGCTTAATGGATAAACATTTGCTACCAATGGGAAATTCTTTATCATCTTAAATTTAAAATTGAGACAATTGGATTTACACCAATAGAAACCATAAATTTTGATACACAATAGAAGGATATGATAGATACTTTTTAGATAGTGAATGGAGTTCTTCCATTTTATCCCATTTACTGGTACTGATCACTGATACTGGAAAAATGGGTTCTTTTATTTTGTCCCAGTCCATGCTCTGAACGAGTCACACATACACCCTAGTACATGTTCCTCGTCGCTGAGGGCATCCCCCAAGGGCGGGGGATTTCGTGACATTTCTGATTGGCTGTCGTGTCTTTCTAATAAGTTGTTTAATAGTTGGCATCTTGACTCGTATACATAATGAGCTGGTTTAGATCGATCCTAACCGGCCGATTAGGAATTAGTTCTATATTAATAGATTAATTAATAGAATACTATATCAAACCCGGTAAGAAGATAAAATTTCAAATGGCGTATTTGCACGAAATCCCTCTTATTTTTTATTCTACCGCTACAAGATCAACAATTCCATGAGCTTGGGCTTCTGTTGCTGACATAAAAGCATCTCTTTCCATGTCTTCGGATACAACCCATAAGGGTTTGCCCGTTCTTTGTACATAAACCCTTGTGATGGTTTCGCGTAGCTTTAGCAGTTCTTCCGCTTCCAGGATAAATTCTCCTGTTTGTGCCTCATAAAAAGAACTAGCAGGTTGATGGATCATTACCCTGATTCTATAACCTAATAAATGGTTCTTCTATCTTGAAGATAAATCAAAGAGAAGAAATTAAATAAAGTAAAGAATAATAATACGAAAAACAAAAGATAGAATTGAACAACCGTACAGGCATCTTTTGCGCATTGCATACGGCTATACAATGGAATTTACTTTTTACCTTTCATCGAAGAGACATAAAATAAAATATAGGGTCTATCAGACCCAGATCGGTAAATAATCCAATAACCATCCTTCATTTTATTTTATTTTGGAATAGTTAAAAAATACTATGATGGCTCCGTTGCTTTATATATTTATTTAGTCTGTTACTCAGCAATCCCAAAGTTTCTCTTTTTTTGTATTCTTTCATAAGATAAATATTGTTATTAGCTTTCTGGTGTGAAAACAAAAAAGTTTGTGACGCTGCAATAGGCTTCCGATAGATCAGATAAAATCGGAAATGCCCTTTATCCCATACTACTCTTTCGATATATAATCTAATGATTTTTGAAAAAAAAAAAAAATCAAAAAAAGATTTCTCATATCGAATTCAAAATGCCATGCTATTATTACTTAATAGTCATATTTCATATGGCGAAGGCATAGTCTTCTTTTTTCTCTCTCAAATAGAAAACTCATTGGCGCCGAGCATGAGGGAATGCTAGACGTTTGGTAATTTCTCCTCCGACCAGAATAAAAGATCCCATTGAAGCGGCTAATCCCATGCATATTGTCTGTACATCTGGTCGTACAAATTGCATAGTATCATAAATAGCTACTCCGGGTATTACCCACCCCCCCGGAGAGTTTATAAAAAAATACAGATCTTTGGTATCATCCTCTAGACTGAGATATACCATAAGACCAATAAGTTGATTCGAGATCTCGCTATCAACCTCTTGGCCTAAAAAAAGTAATCTTTCTCGATAAAGTCGGTTGATTAGGATATAATTGTATCCTTAGGAACCGTACGCGCACCTTTTGATGCATACGGTTTACCAAAAATCGCGAAAAAAAAAGAATCAATGTGTAGATTACAGCCCGCATTCTTTTTTCATAGCGGGCTCCTTCGAACTTCTAACAAAGGATTTTTTTCTTCCATTTTTCAAGAAAGATTAGGTTTGGCCTGTTTACTTTACCTATATATAAAATATATATATATATAAATTAAATCATTTACTAAACTTATCGAACGAACTTCTCATTGATGTATTGTTTCATCGAGATCGAATCCAAATCACGATGCCATTTTCTTGTTCCTGAACGGGTTTCTTCCATTTTTTTAGGTTTATGCCTCTACTCCGAGTAAAGATAGGCCCGATTTTTATTTGCACATATAGGGCAAATGCCCCAATACCACGTCTTTTGCTATGGCTTTTTTTTTTTTCAATTTATTTCATGTCTTCCGCTAAATATTCAATGTATTCATTATATGACTCGATTGATTAAACAGTTTGAGATCGCTCCTGTTTCTATTATAAATAGAATCAAATATGTATTTAGAAATATAATATGATATGATAAAAGTAGTAATTCATAGATATATTACCAATTGGGTTTTTTCTAAACGGAGCCTGGATACTTCATTTTATTGGTCCAATCGAGCCAACCATAAATTATTCTAAACCATAAATTATTCTAATTGATAATATTAATCTGGATACCCCTCCCCAAAAATAAATATAATTTAATTGCATTTCACGCTCCAAATTTTTGATGATTCAATCAATCTTTTTTGGGCGAAAGGGAGGATATCTCGATCAGGGGAGAGAATGGGGAAATCCCATGTGACCCAATATATCTGACAAGTCGCACTATATGTCAACCCAAGACGCATCTTCCTCTCCAGGACTTCGAAAAGGTACTTTTGGAACACCAATAGGCATTAAATGAAAGAAAAAAAGAATTAAGTACTATATCTTACTTTGATGTGGAAGCGTAACAACGGGTTTATTGTCTTAATAAGATTATCCTTTCTCATAGTTTATACATAAATGAAATTGAATAAGTTCATAACATAAAAAAAGAAAACCAAATGATTATGACTAAATAAAGGAAAATTTTTATGAAACGAGTGGGTCTTTTGAATGATATGAACAAATATGTATGTCTTCACTCATAGAAAATGAAAGTGGGATCAATCCCCCCTACCATTGCGTATTGGTACTTATCGGGTATAGAATAGATCTGCTTCTTTTTGTTCCTCCAAACAGAATTCGTCTATTATTACTAAAAGAATAGAACAAATATTAATTCTTTCCTCGAGATAATCTACTGAAAGGGGGGGGGTCCCGAGCATAGTTTTTTTTCCATCCAATGCAATAAAGTTACATAGTGTCTATTATTCGTTGAGAAAGGGGTATTTCCATGGGTTTGCCTTGGTATCGTGTTCATACCGTCGTATTGAATGATCCGGGTCGTTTGATTTCTGTCCATATAATGCATACAGCTCTAGTTGCTGGTTGGGCCGGTTCGATGGCTCTATACGAACTAGCGGTTTTTGATCCCTCTGACCCTGTTCTTGATCCAATGTGGAGACAAGGTATGTTTGTTATACCCTTCATGACTCGTTTAGGAATAACCAATTCGTGGGGCGGTTGGAGTATCACAGGAGGTACTATAACGAATCCGGGTATTTGGAGTTACGAAGGTGTGGCGGGGGCACATATTGTGTTTTCCGGCTTGTGTTTTTTGGCAGCTATTTGGCATTGGGTGTACTGGGATCTAGAAATATTTTCTGATGAACGTACAGGAAAACCTTCTTTAGATTTACCTAAGATTTTTGGAATTCATTTATTTCTTTCAGGGTTGGCTTGTTTTGGGTTTGGCGCATTTCATGTAACGGGGTTGTATGGCCCTGGAATATGGGTGTCCGATCCTTATGGACTAACCGGAAGAGTACAATCTGTAAATCCAGCGTGGGGTGTGGACGGTTTTGATCCTTTTGTTCCGGGCGGAATAGCCTCTCATCATATTGCAGCAGGGACATTGGGCATATTAGCCGGCCTATTCCATCTTAGTGTCCGTCCGCCCCAACGTCTATACAAAGGATTACGTATGGGAAATATTGAAACCGTCCTTTCCAGCAGTATCGCTGCTGTTTTTTTTGCCGCTTTTGTTGTTGCTGGAACTATGTGGTATGGTTCAGCAACTACCCCGATTGAATTATTTGGTCCCACTCGTTATCAATGGGATCAGGGATACTTCCAGCAAGAAATATATCGAAGAATTGGTGCTGGGCTATCCGAAAATCAAAGTTTATCAGAAGCTTGGTCTAAAATTCCTGAAAAATTAGCCTTTTATGATTACATTGGTAATAATCCGGCAAAGGGGGGATTGTTCAGAGCGGGCTCAATGGACAACGGGGATGGAATAGCTGTTGGGTGGTTAGGACACCCTATCTTTAGAGATAAAGAAGGGCGTGAACTTTTTGTACGTCGTATGCCTACTTTTTTTGAAACATTTCCGGTTGTTTTGGTAGATGGAGACGGAATTGTTAGAGCCGATGTTCCTTTTAGAAGGGCAGAGTCGAAGTATAGTGTCGAACAAGTAGGTGTAACTGTGGAGTTCTATGGTGGCGAACTGAATGGAGTCAGTTATAGTGATCCTGCTACTGTGAAAAAATATGCTAGACGCGCTCAATTGGGCGAGATTTTTGAATTAGATCGTGCTACTTTGAAATCCGATGGTGTTTTTCGTAGCAGTCCAAGGGGTTGGTTTACTTTTGGACATGCTTCGTTTGCTCTGCTCTTCTTCTTCGGACACATTTGGCATGGTGCTAGAACCTTGTTCCGAGATGTTTTTGCCGGTATTGACCCAGATTTGGATGCTCAAGTAGAATTTGGAGCATTCCAAAAACTTGGGGATCCGACTACAAGAAGACAAGTAGTTTGATACAAGATTGATTTCTTATCTTTTTTTGATTTAACATAAACAGGGTACCGGATAAATCTGGATTTGAATCGTTGCCTTTTCTTTGACTCTTTCTCTTTAGTTATTCGGGAGACGCTCCAAAATAAACAGGCATGGAAGCTATAATTGTAAACCACAATCGAA